TTTTTTAACTTCGAATTGTGTCCCCATGAAAGGAATGTTTAAAAAATCACCTAATCGTTCGAATCCTTGTTGCGAAGTCTATAAATTATACGTCCTCTGGTTGAATCATAACGACTTACTTCAATTTTTACTCTATCTCCCGGTAGTATCCGTATAAAACTGCGCCGGATCCTCCCTGAAGCATAACCTAGAATTAGATCTTCATTATCTAAACGGACCCGGAACATACCGTTGGGAAGTGATTCAGTAATTAAACCTTCATGAATCAATTTTTGTTCTTTCATTCCAGGTAACCCCCTTGAAGTATCAACTAATGAAGGAAGAGGTATATAACTCACTTTTCCTCTCTATTTCACAAATGGGAAGTTAGAGATAAAATTAGGATACCAGAGGAGGAGGATCACCATATATAACACAAAATTTCTCCTCCAATTCTTTCTAGTCGAGCTTCTCGATCTGTCATTATACCTCGAGAAGTAGAAAGAATTACAATTCCCATTCCACCTAAAATCTTAGGAATTCGTTGATAGTTGGAATAAATTCGTAAACCGGGTCGGCTAATACACTTTAAAACGGTTCTATATATTCCTTTCCTAGTCTTTCTATGTCGCAGGGTTGAAACCAAGAAATATTTCTTATTTTCCTGATGTTTCCGAACATTTTCAATAAAACCTTCTCGTAGAAGTATTTTAACAATGTTTTCGGTGATATTAGTAGATGCTATTCGAACCGTTCCTTTTTTATTCATGTCAGCATTTCTTATAGAAGTTATTATATCGGCAATAGTGTCCCTACCCATAACGAACTATAATTTTTTGTGCCTCCTAATTTTGATATAATCAACATGTTTCCTTTTTTCTTTTTTCTTTGTTTTTTTTTTTTTTGAATTATTAAATTTTTAAAAGTATATGCGTAAGACACAATCTATTAATTTGATCTATTTCAGATAGCCTACTATATCATAGTGTCATCTACTAGTATTTATAATACCTCGGGAGCTAATGAAACTATTTTAGTAAAATTCAACTGTCTCAATTCCCGAGCGATCGCACCAAAAACTCGAGTTCCTTTTGGATTTCCTTCTTGATCAATGACGACCGCTGCATTGTCATCATATCGTATTATCATACCGTTGTCACGTTTGAGTTCTTTACATGTACGTACAATTACAGCTCTAATGACTTCTGATCTTTCTAGAGGCATATTTGGCACTGCTTCTTTGATTACAGCAACAATAACGTCACCAATATGAGCATATCGGTGATTACCAGCTCCTATGATTCGAATACACATCAATTCTCGAGCTCCGCTGTTATCCGCTACATTCAAAAGGGTCTGAGGTTGAATCATATATTTTTTATTTGAATCTCTTATTTCAATGCAAAGGATGAAGGAAAAAAAGAAATATTGTCCGTCCAGAAAAAAAGAAACCTGCGGTTGTTTTTTCATCCTCAATATCCCTTTTGTTTAGTTCTACATCCCTATTGTGAAATAACAAATTGAGTTCGTATAGGCATTTTGCACGCAGCTATTGAAATAGCTGCTCTGGCTACAGTTTCTGATACTCCGCCCATTTCATAAAGTATTCGACCCGGTTTAACAACAGATACCCAATATTCGGGGGATCCCTTTCCCGAACCCATACGTGTTTCGGTAGGTCTTACTGTAACAGGTTTGTCGGGAAATATACGTACCCATATTTTTCCACCACGACGCGCATATCGTGTCATTGCTCTCCGCCCCGCTTCTATCTGTCTAGCTGTGATCCAAGCGGGTTCAAGTGCCTGAAGAGCGTATCCGCCGAAACAAATATGATTGCCTCGACAAGATATTCCCTTCATTCTTCCTCTATGTTGTTTACGAAATCTGGTTCTTTTGGGGTTATAGTTGATGGTTGTTTCTTAATTCCATCTCTATTGCAGAACCGGACATGAGAGTTTCTTCTCATCCAGCTCCTCGCGAATGAAACGATTCAATAATATTAAATATTACAGATACACATGTATAATTAGAATTCAATAATATTACAGATACACATGTATAATTATAAGTAATGAATGGCATTTATTGATATTTAATTTGTTACATATTTAATTTAATTCGTTACAAAGGAAGATGTATATACAAAATATACAGCTGGACGTGTATATTATTAGATATAGAAAATATAAAAAAAAATGCTTCTTTTTTTAGAATATAACATATAATATAATGAATCCTTATTTTTACCTCTATCGAATCGGGCCAAAAATTGTAATCCAATAAATAAATAAAGGTTTCGCGGGCGAATATTGACTCTTTCATTCGTAAGGTCAATTCATGACACCTCTCAGAATAAATCAATTTTTTCTTGGTTCGTTCCGCCATCCCACCCAATGAATTATTAGGATTCGTTTTCAATAGAATCCTATGCAGTCACAGGTTTCGTCGTTCCCATAGCTTCTCCATTAATGGTTAGGCCTGAACTCTGCAATGGAGCTTCCGGCAAAATTCGTTCCCG